TTTCATCTACTTGCAATTTTTTTTTTTCAAAAAAAAAAGATTGGCTGAACTTGAAAATTGACTCATTGAATGAGTAAACGATTGAATCGGATTCGGTTGGGTGTTACCAACTAAATCGAGTGCTATCTCCCATTTATCTCTTATTGAATTAACTGATCAACTTGCTATCGGACATTTATTTTTGATTTGGTATTATTCCAAAAAGGATTTCGACATATTTCACTTTATTATAATTATGAGAATCAATCCTACTACTTCTAGCCCTGCGGTTTCCACACTTGAAGAAAAAAACCTAGGACGTATCGCTCAAATTATTGGCCCAGTACTGGATGTCGTTTTTCCCCCGGGCAAAATGCCTAATATTTATAACGCTTTGGTAGTTAAGGGTCGAGATACTGTCGGTCAGCAAATTAATGTGACTTGCGAGGTACAACAATTATTAGGAAATAATCGAGTTAGAGCTGTAGCTATGAGTGCTACAGATGGGCTGATGAGAGGAATGGAAGTGATTGACACAGGAGCTCCTCTAAGTGTTCCGGTCGGCGGAGCTACTCTCGGGCGAATCTTCAACGTTCTTGGAGAGCCTGTTGATAATTTAGGTCCTGTAGATACTCGCACAACATCTCCTATTCATAGATCTGCGCCTGCCTTTATACAGTTAGATACAAAATTATCAATCTTTGAAACAGGTATTAAAGTGGTAGATCTTTTAGCTCCTTATCGCCGTGGAGGAAAAATAGGACTATTTGGGGGAGCTGGAGTAGGTAAAACAGTACTCATCATGGAATTGATCAACAACATTGCCAAAGCTCATGGAGGCGTATCCGTATTTGGCGGAGTAGGAGAACGTACTCGTGAAGGAAATGATCTTTACATGGAAATGAAAGAATCCGGAGTAATTAATGAAAAAAATCTTGCAGAATCAAAAGTAGCTTTAATCTATGGTCAAATGAATGAACCGCCGGGAGCTCGTATGAGAGTTGGTTTGACTGCCCTAACTATGGCAGAATATTTCCGGGATGTTAATGAACAAGATGTGCTTCTATTCATCGACAATATCTTTCGTTTTGTCCAAGCAGGATCAGAAGTATCCGCATTATTAGGGAGAATGCCTTCTGCAGTGGGTTATCAACCTACCCTTAGTACAGAAATGGGTTCTTTGCAAGAAAGAATTACTTCTACCAAAGAGGGATCTATAACTTCGATCCAAGCAGTTTATGTACCTGCGGACGATTTGACCGACCCTGCTCCTGCCACTACATTTGCACATTTAGATGCTACTACCGTACTATCAAGAGGATTAGCTGCCAAAGGTATTTATCCAGCAGTAGATCCTTTAGATTCAACGTCAACTATGTTACAACCTCGGATCGTTGGCGAGGAACATTATGAAACTGCGCAAAGAGTTAAGCAAACTTCACAACGTTACAAAGAACTTCAGGATATTATAGCTATTCTTGGGTTGGATGAATTATCCGAGGAGGATCGTTTAACTGTAGCAAGAGCACGAAAAATTGAGCGTTTCTTATCACAACCCTTCTTCGTGGCAGAAGTATTTACTGGTTCTCCAGGAAAATATGTTGGTCTTGCAGAAACAATTAGGGGGTTTCAACTGATCCTTTCCGGAGAATTAGATGGTCTGCCCGAGCAGGCCTTTTATTTGGTGGGTAACATCGATGAAGCTACCGCGAAAGCTATGAACTTAGAAGTGGAGAGCAATTTGAAGAAATGACCTTAAATCTTTGTGTACTGACTCCTAATCGAATTATTTGGGATTCAGAAGTGAAAGAAATCATTTTATCTACGAATAGTGGCCAAATTGGTGTATTACCAAACCACGCCCCTATTGCCACGGCTGTAGATATAGGTCTTTTGAGAATACGCCTCAACGACCAATGGTTAACGGTGGCTCTGATGGGTGGTTTTGCTAGAATAGGGAATAATGAGATCACCATTTTAGGAAATGATGCGGAGATGAGTACTGACATTGATCCGCAAGAAGCTCAACAAGCTCTTGAAATAGCTGAAGCTAACTTGAGTAGAGCTGAGGGTAAGAGACAAGTGATTGAAGCGAATCTAGCTCTCAGACGAGCTAGGACACGAGTAGAGGCTGTCAATGTTATTTCCTACTAGTCAATACATCAAAATAATCAAAAGAAGTTTTTTATAAGTTCTTTATTATACACCACATTTACATTCTGCCAATTGAAGACAATCAAGTCTAATCTGATACAACGAAAAAAAGAAGATGGGTAGAAAAACTTATTAGATACCATAGCATTGACTCCGGTACCGGTATCTAATAAGTTCTACCTACTATTGGATTTGAACCAATGACCCCTGCCGTATGAAAGCAATACTCTAACCACTGAGTTAAGTAGGTAATTTATCACCGCAAAAGAAGACCCATCACCTCGGGGATTATAGATAGAATATTGTTTCTAAGCAATACCAATCTGTTAACAGTAAACGGATCAGAGAGTTATCATGTGGGATTAGGGAATATCCGTCTTGACAAGAAATTATCTATATGTTAAGATATCTATGACAAGGGCTATAGCTCAGTTAGGTAGAGCACCTCGTTTACACGTGCGCCAATGCTTTTCAAGGGAGCTTATTATGCAATGAACATAATTGATCTTATTGAAAAATCAATGTCTTACTCCATAGATTCGAGAGAACAATAGCCTGACAAATATTTGGTTCGGTCCGATTTTGGTGCGAATTTAGGTGCCAAATCAAATAGAACCCGTCATTGATTTGATAGTTGATAAGGTAAATACTCAGCCCATTCAATGCTAGGCATAATGAGTATAAGGGCTTCAAAAAAACCTCTTTTCGTCCTATGAACTTTAAGGTGTATGAAGTCTCATATTCGACTCTTGCAGCGGAACGATAGAGACTCCATTTAACTTAGGTTGATCTAAGCTGAAGGCAGACCTAAGTCAAGGTAACCCTTCTTTGAAACACTTTGGTATTGCTACTAGATCTGAATACAAATAATGAATCAGAGCACATGGAGCCAGCTCATTATCTTCCTGTAAAGAAAAAATATGGTGGACTAACTGATCTTTACATCAGTTGATGAAAGAGCCCAATGCAACAAAATGCATGTTGGGTCTTTGAAACAGTTCGAATCATTTCGATAATAATCAGTTTGATCTGTTTTACCGAGAAGGTCTACGGTTCGAGTCCGTATAGCCCTAATACATTCTATTTGTCTATTTTTGTATAGACATTCTATTTTAGTTTAGTATAGTTTTCATTTCCTCATTAGTACTTGTTTATAGACTGGCCGTTGGTTGTTTCATAGAAATGAAATGAAAGCATTACCACTAAATACATAGGGACCTGAAAATAAAAACAATAATTCATTCCAATGGATCTAATCAGATCAGTATGTGTCAAATCTAGGACAATAAAAAGAAAGAAAATATAATCGTTCGATGCATTAGATTGTGTTTACGTATTCGTATTTGTATAAAATCAATAGAAGCAACGACGATCCTTTACCAGGATTTTAATGAAAAGAATACTTCGAATATGTTAGAAATCCCTAGACATTTTTTACCCCCAAAAATTTTTCGGTTTTGATAATAACTATGTTATGTTTGATATTATTTTTTTGATAATATTTCATTATCTTATTTCATTTTATTATTTATACATTATATAAATTATATATTTACATATAATTTATATAAGAAATATATATTTCTAAATATAAAATACAAAGAAAAAAATATAAGGAAATATCAAGAAAAAAAACATAGTATTACGTTTCATAATTATGAAACATAGTTATAGTATTACTATTCATTAGAATACATTAGTAATAGAATATTCTATTAGGTTAGATTAGTATATTTTAGTATTTAATTAAATTACTTTTATTATTTAGAATTTTATTATTTAATATTTTTTATATCTTATATCTATTTTTTTATAGAGAATAGAGAAAGCGAGACAAAGTGAGAGAGTTTTGTTTGTGTAAGAACGCCTTATGTCTACACCATATCTAAATAGAATCGAAATCAAAAACGGAATCCCGATTCCGTTGGATGAATCTCTAAACAAGACATGCCACACAGCAAACAAACTCTGAACTATGCACTTTGATTTGATTAAAATCAATTCTTGTTTCACCTAGGAAAACAAGTTATGGATGAATTGACAATGCCAACTCGAATAATTCAGCATATTCCACATTAATAGGAGTACATTTATGTTTCTGCTTCACGAATATGATATTTTATGGGCATTTCTAATAATATCAAGCGTTATTCCTATCTTAGCATTTGTAATTTCAGGAGTTTTAGCCCCGGTTAGTGAAGGACCAGAGAAGCTCTCTAGTTATGAATCGGGCATAGAACCTATGGGGGACGCTTGGTTACAATTCCGAATCCGCTATTACATGTTTGCTCTAGTTTTTGTTGTTTTTGATGTTGAAACGGTCTTTCTTTATCCATGGGCAATGAGTTTCGATGTATTGGGTGTATCTGTATTTATCGAAGCTTTAATTTTCGTGCTTATCCCAATTGTGGGTTCAGTTTATGCATGGCGAAAAGGAGCGTTGGAATGGTCTTAACTGAGTATTCAGACAATAAAAAAAAAAAGGAAGGAAAGGATTACATTGAGACAGTTATGAATTTGATTAAGTTTCCGTTACTTGACCAAACAACCCCCAATTCTGTTATTTCAACTACATCGAATGATCTTTCGAATTGGTCAAGACTCTCCAGTTTATGGCCGCTTCTATATGGTACCAGTTGTTGTTTCATTGAATTTGCTTCATTAATAGGCTCGCGATTCGACTTTGATCGTTATGGGTTGGTACCAAGATCAAGTCCTAGGCAAGCGGACCTAATTTTAACAGCCGGCACAGTCACAATTAAAATGGCTCCTTCTTTAGTGAGATTATATGAGCAAATGCCTGAACCAAAATACGTCATTGCTATGGGAGCCTGTACTATTACAGGAGGGATGTTCAGTACTGATTC